GTGTCCCGCCCAAGAAAGAGACCCAAGTCCTAATAACCCCGCTAAGTGGTGATTCAACATGGATTCTACATCTTGGAACCAGGCCAATTTGGGAGCGGCTTTGTGATAATGGAACCAACCAGCAAAAAGCATTAACGATGCAAAAATCAATGCACCGATTGCGGTACAATAGAGTTGCAATTCACTAGTTATTCCAGATGCTCGCCAAATCTGAAAAAACCCAGAGGTTATTTGGATTCCTCGGAAACCCCCGCCTACATCACCATTCAAAATTTCTTGCCCTACTATTGGCCAAACTACCTGAGCGCTGGGTCCAATGTGAGTAGGATCGCTTAGCCATGCTTCATAATTGGAAAAACGGGCACCGTGGAAGTACATGCCACTCAACCAAAGAAAGATAATGGAGAGTTGACCGAAATGAGCACTAAAGACTTTTCGGGAGATTTCCTCCAAATCACCGGTATGACTATCGAAATCGTGAGCATCAGCATGTAGGTTCCAGATCCAAGTGGTAGTATCAGGGCCCTTAGCTATTGTTCTTGAGAAATGCCCGGGTCTGGCCCATTCCTCAAAAGATGTTTTTACAGGATCCCTATCCACAACAATTTTCACTTCTGGTTCCGGCGAACGAATAATCATTAAGTCCTCCTCTTTCCGGACAAGACATACAAAGAGACCCGCCAACTGTCTTTTTATTGAATCTTTGAAAGACAGATATTATGATTAGTCCTTTTCTTTACTATCTACCGTCCTTCTATTTTTTTTTTTAGTTATTCACTGGAGCAATTATTATATATTGAAATTGAAGTCACTCCGAGGCAAGTGTTCGGGTCTATTATGACATAAGGGTTAGGTGCCTAACGGACACGGGTTATCCTGGAAAATTATTTCCCGACGTAACAAAAAATCTCTTTTTTTTTTACGTTTTAATTTAAGAAGCTAGTGTATTTTTTTTTAGGATATAAGCCCCTATCTATATCTACTTTCCTTGAGTGAGCATAATATAGATTTTTTTATTCGATTCCAAATTCCAAGATAACTCATTAGAATTATAAATAAGACCGTCCTGATATATTAGGTAGAGGAATATTTAGATTTAGATTGCCGCCTTTTATTTGCTTTATTACTTCTGTTCTAGAGCCTATCCCTATTGTTTATCCTTATGAAATATGATATAAACTCGAAAGTAGAAGAAAGGGATATAATGAAATTCTTGATTCGATCTTCCTACCTAAATTTTTTGATTAAAGGATCAACAACGAAACCACCCTTTTTATGAAAATGGGGAGTGGTCTTATTCAAATTCAAATTCAAAGCGCTTCGTAATCTTCAACCAGTTCTGTGCTTCAATATAATTTCCCGGAGTAAGCGCTATAGCTTGTTTCCAATACTCGGCAGCTTGATCAAACCAAGCTTCCGCAATTTCCGAATCACCTTGTAGAATGGCCTGTTCTCCTCGGTCGGAATAGGCAGTTCCTTCCCCTAGAACCGTACTTGAGAGTTTCCTACCTCATACGGCTCAGAAATTGCTATCTTAATTTTCCTTATCTTAACTGAATTCGATTTCTCAAAAATCGATTCAATTTCTTGTTGAGCTAAGCAGAAGAAGTTAATTACCTAAGTTTCAAACCCTAATTTTGATCAATAATCAGTTTGATCTTTTCTCCCACCTTCAGAACAGTGAAGCATAGGATAGACCTATATCCTTCGTTCGAATTTTCTGAAAGGTAACTATCTCGGTTTCGTTTCGTTTCTTTCATATATGAAATTTCTATAGAATCCTCGAAAAAGACTTTTTCCCATAAGAAAGAAAAAAGAACTTACTATCTTTGGGATCTGATACCACACCGCTGCTTAATCCCTTAGTGGATCGGCTCTATTACATAAGCGGATTCCTAAATTTAGTCCCATATCATGGTATAATGAAGCAGTTTTTTTTAGTTGTATCGACCCAGTCGCTCACTAATTGATCTTTACGGTGTTTTCTCTATCAATTTGAGCTTTATCCATAGAATAGTAGTATAGGCTCTACTTTCTTCCTATTTTGATTCTCGTGAAGTGTCCTTCCTTCCTACAGCTGATAGGGCAAAATCGTTGTTTTGACGATCCCTATGTAGAAAGCCCTTTTTCTAGTAAAAACTAGAAAATTTCATTCTATCTTTTTTTTATTCTTTCTATAGTGGAGATAGTCGCACGTAATGACAGATCACGGCCATATTATTAAAAGCTTGCGGTAAGAAGGGGTTTCGTTCTAGCGCCCGGAAATAATATTCCAAAGCCTTTGTATGCTCTCCATTGCTTGTGTGTATAAGGCCTATGTTATATAGTATATAACTTCGATCATAGGGATCAATTTCTAGTCGCGTAGCTTCATAATAATTCTGCAAAGCTTCCGCATAATTTCCTTCGGATTGAGCCAACATCCGTTACGGTCGTTCATTCTATTCAAAAAATCTCCGTTCCAAAACCGTACATGAGGTTTTCATCTCATACGGCTCCTCCCTTCTGTACATAGTACTAAGCGAAAAATCTATAGAATGAAAATCGAATTAGTCCCATCTCATTATGGACCGAAAGGGGCTGGTATTTTTCCAAGAAATCTCTAGCCAACCTTCCCCCAAGAGGTTTTTCTTAACACCAATGAATTCTATTAATGCTAGAGGAAAGTGATAGCTCCAAGAATTTCTTTGTTCTCAACGCCTCCTATTTAGAGGAATTAGCCACTTCAACGACCTTTGATGGTTATAAGGGTATCCAAAGTACAAACCTGATGGTTGTTTGTTATCCCAACCATTCTTCCCAACCCTGATATCGATCAGGAAAGGGCTAATTTCTAACAAAGTTTTTCTCTTGTTGATTCCTGTTTCGAGGTGTAGTGCTTTTCTCCCCTATGCTGCCTATTGGTACTAGTAGAGTCAGATTGGCCTATAATACAGAACCTACCCCGTAGGTGTAACCTTTCGCTCAATACTCAAATCTACAATTGGAGCATCTGAGGCCACATCAATCGAGGATACACGACAGAAGGAATTGGTAGTTCACCTCACCTTCCCCAAGCGTGAGCTTCCTTTAGGTAGGGCTAAAAAAAAAAAAGAGTCAAATCGCACCATCTCTATAATAAGTAAACGCCCTTTTTTCCCCCGAGGTTGTCGGAATTATTTGCAATAAAATATTGGCTACAATCGAGGAGGTCTTATCAATGAAATTTCCATTTATACGGGATCTAGGCATAATTCCCAACCCATTCTATATAGAATTCTTTTCATTCTATCACAAAATAACATAAAAACAAAGCATTCGATTCTTATAAATTAAATCGATCCATATGCTCTAAATGGATAAGAGAGGTGTGGATTTTCCGCTCAGCTCAAATTGTCTCTTTTTCCTTCTGTTTGGATAAGAAGAGATATGAAATATTTGACTAAGACTGGATTTCATTCCACTTTCCTTTTTCTCAACAACAACTTCTCTCATCAGCTATTTCGCGTTTTCAAAGTCATTAATTGCCCCATACCCTTTTTTTATTTAGATTGTATGGTGTAACGTACCTTATGCAAATAGAATTCTAGGGTTCCTTTATTTTCTTATGGAATAAGAAGAATTCCTCCATTCTCTTTTTATTTGGGTTTTCCCCAAAGAAAAACTTTTCGAGGGGGCGCAATTCTTAGTAAAAAACCCTGGATCCTTCCACTTAGATGAAAAGGAATTTTTCCATCCAATAGAGCCATGGAATCCCCGAGCCGTTGTGGCTGTACTTGTACTGCAAGAATATGAAAACTCGCTATTCACTCTGTTTATTTTTCATAATAAGATTATGGAGGAGAGATGGCCGAGCGGTTCAAGGCGTAGCATTGGAACTGCTATGTAGACTTTTGTTTACCGAGGGTTCGAATCCCTCTCTTTCCGTTTCTCTTAATTGATCAACGTTAGCGATCACAATGTATCAAATTAAATAACAATTTATTCCAGCAATAATACCCTTATTTAATAGAAACTCTCTATAGCAAATTACTGTGGTATGTAAAATACACATAGAGGAAATAACAAAAAAGAAAAAAGGATCCTAGGGTTAATCTATTTTTGCTAGGTGAATGGGAAAATACGAATTAAGAGCCCTGGGTCGATTTAGTTCGGGGAAAGGGAAGGGAAAAAAAATTCTATGAACCTTTCCCTTTTTTTGTTAAGTTCAAGTCTGGCGAGAGTAATATTCTACAACTAACAACTCATTTATTTTGAGACCGACCCACTTCCTATCTAGAATTTTTTTTACTAGTCCTTTATATTGCAATGTGTCAACCATTAAATGCTTTGGCAATTTGCCCAGATCGGATGAAGCAATAGAATTTTGAACCAGACGTTTTGATCTTTGGTTATCCTTCGTAGTAATAATATCTTGGGGTTTGCAACGAAAACTTGGTATATCAACTATACGACCATTAACTAAAATATGTCTATGGTTAACCAATTGCCGGGCCCCAGGAATGGTTGAAGCCATACCCAATCGAAAAAGGATATTATCCAAACGCATTTCAAGTAATTGTAGTAAAACCTGACCTGTTGACCTTTTTGCTTTTCCAGCGATATGTACATATCTAAGTAATTGTCGTTCTGTCAGACCATAATGAAAACGCAATTTCTGTTTTTCTTGAAGACGAATACGATATTGCTCTTTTTTCCCAGAATGGAATTTCTTTTTCTGATTACTTCCGGATTTAGGCGTTTTTCTAGTGAGTCCTGGTAAAGCTCCCAGACGACGTATTTTTTTTAAACGAGGTCCTCGATAACGGGACATTAAGACTCCTTTTTTATTTTATTGAAATTTCATTTTACACAATCAATTTCGTTCTATTTACATTACGGAATACATCGAAATTAAAACTAAATTAAACTAAGGGATAAACAGAGTCAAATCTACTAAAGTACCACAAAAAAAATGGAATTTCATCAACATCTGGATTTTTTGTATATATATATTATTTATTTTTATGCTTTGTATCTAGCAAAAGAGTAAGGTAGAACGGCATAATAGACCCTGGACTCCCCATTTAATTCGGAGAAAAAGAGAGATTCTTGTTCATGGAACATCGATAGAGAAAAAAGCCGACTATCGGATTTGAACCGATGACCCTCGCATTACAAATGCGATGCTCTAACCTCTGAGCTAAGTGGGCTTACATAACAGAAATAGTGTAACAAATAGAAATATATATAGGAAATCCGTAAAATGTCAGATCTTAATTATTAATCTTAGTTATTAACTAGTTCGAAATTGGAAGTTCTACTTAGAATTAGAAAAAAAAATACTCGAATTTCATAAAGATAAAGTTAGCTTGATATGTGTAACTAAAATGATATTCTTAAATAGGATTATAGAATTTGATTTTAGAATTTATTCTTTTTATTTCTCTAATTCGCAAATGTACTAATAGAATCCATTCCAATTTCTATATTGAATTTGATTTCAGATATTTTCATTTTGATATGGCTCGGACGAATAATCTAATACACAGAAAAAGAATAATATATATAGGAATAATATAATAAAGAGAAAATGCCAAGAGATTGGCATTTTCACTCGATCATTATATACATTTTTGGATTTTTTGAGATATTTTGTGTTTTTTTTTCTAATTTAAGGATAAATATTTCACTAAGGAGAAGATAGAATCATAGCGAATGAAATTTCTAATTCAGATTAGAAAAAAAGAATGAATATCAAGCGTTATAGTATCATTTTGAATACTCTAAAAAAGGAAGGAGGGAGGCGGGGGAGACAAAAACTTTTGGATATATTCATTGCGATTGAATTGCAAATATATCAACGATAGAATCAATGCAATTCTGAATTGCAATAAGCGGGGTCTCTCAAATAGAGATAGAGATGAGCTGCTAGGCTACGTCGAATAATGAATTCAATGATTCAAAAAAACTAATAGATGGATGAAATTACGCAAGGAATCCGGGTTTCAAAGAAAAGGAAAATGGGGATATGGCGAAATAGGTAGACGCTACGGACTTGATTGTATTGAGCCTTGGTATGGAAACCTGCTAAGTGGTAACTTCCAAATTCAGAGAAACCCTGGAATGAAAAATGGGCAATCCTGAGCCAAATCCCTTTTTTGAAAAAAAAAAAAAGTGGTTCTCAAACTAGAACCCAAAGGAAAAGGATAGGTGCAGAGACTCAATGGAAGCTGTTCTAACGAATCGAGGTAATTATGTTGTGTTGGTAGTGGAACTCCCTCGAAATTAGAGAAAGAGGATCTTTATACGTCTAATACACATGTATAGATACTGACATAGCAAACGATTAATCACGGAATCCATATCATAATATAGGTTCTTTATTTTTCTTTTTTTTTTAGAATGAAATTAGGAATGATTATGAAATAGAAAATTCTGAATTTTTTTAGAATTATAATTATTGTGAATCCATTCCAATCAAATATTGATTAATCAAATCCTTCAATTCATTGTTTTCGAGATCTTTTAAAAAGTGGATTAATCGGACGAGGATAAAGAGAGAGTCCCATTCTACATGTCAATACTGACAACAATGAAATTTCTAGTAAAAGGAAAATCCGTCGACTTTATAAGTTGTGAGGGTTCAAGTCCCTCTATCCCCAACAAACCTTCTTTTATTCCCTAACCTCCTAGTATTTATCCTTTTTTTCTTTTATCAATGGGTTTAAGATTCATTAGCTTTCTCATTCTACTCTTTCACAAAGGAGTGCGAAGAGAACGCAATGAATCTTATGCTATTCATAAAATAGATGATTTCCTTTTTCTTAGAGTAGAGTATCGGCAAGGAATCTCGATTATTAATTCGATTTTTAAGGATTATTAAGTAAGCCATCCACAATGCATAGGACTATCCCCCCATTTCCAAATTGAGAATGGAATACTTTATTGATTTTTTAGTCCCTTTAATTGACATAGATACAAATACTCTACTAGGATGATGCACAAGAAAGGGTCAGGATAGCTCAGTTGGTAGAGCAGAGGACTGAAAATCCTCGTGTCACCAGTTCAAATCTGGTTCCTGGCACACAAAAAAAGGATTTACTGAATAGATATTGAGACAAATACCTCGAGATGGATTGGGGCACATATTCATTAATAATCTACTTAGTATAGACTAAGTAGATAAATCTCTAAACACTTCCTTTTCTTTTTAGAAAAGGGTTAAAATCTCTGGTTCTTTTCTTTATGGTATAGAAGGAGGTGAGATTAGGCGCCCTTTTTTTCATTTTTGCATTTCTTATTAAGTTTCTATTCCGCTATTCCGAAGAATATTTTTGGATTCCTGTTTATCTTACTTTCCTAGTTCTTCTAAGGAATGCGCGCGGTACAAAGTTCGCGGTAGGAACTTCTTTGAGTCATTATATTTTTCTGTTCATACGAAGGAAACGAATATTTGATGTTCCAAAAGGGAACATCTAAATGAAGCCCTTCTTTGCTCGGTCTATCTGGACCTTTTTGGATAATAGGAATTAATTACAATATAATAGGTATTTCGTTTCGTCTAGGAACGGAACGTAAAAATATTCCTTGACTTTAATAAAATTAAGAGTTGTGTTGTATAAGCGAGCATGAATTTATTATCATTCAATGAGCATCTTGTATTTCATAGAAATTGGGGGTTATATAGTCCTTACGTAAAGGCCAGCCTATCCAACTTTCCGGCATTAGGATACGTTTAAGGCGTGGATGATTATCATAAGAAATTCCCACCATATCATAAGATTCGCGTTCTTGAAAATCGGCACTTCTCCAAACCCAGAAGACAGACGGGATTCTAGGATTATCCTTTTTGGCAAAGACTTTTATGCATACTTCTTCTGGCTTATCTATACCATACTGTATTCTCGTAAGATGATAAACGCTAGCTAAAGATCCACCGGGTGCTACGTCATAAGCACATTGGGAACGTAAATAATTGTAACCATATACATATAAAATGACAGCAATGGAATCCCAATCCCCTGCTTTTATTTGTAAAGTTTCTATTCCTCGGTGATCGAAGCCCAAAGATCTATGAACCACCTCATGTTTGACTAGCCAATTAGATAACCAATCCTGCTGCATTGTCTTTATCTCTCCCCCTTTGTATAAATATTTCATCAAATGCAAGTATGAAAGATTGCACTGGTCTTTCTTTCTTTTTCTGCACAAAAGAACCCACCCTAATTCACTAATTTGTAGGAAGATACTGGACTTTTGGGTTTGAAAAAAGTTTCAGAAGATATATCTAAAGTAGATGGTGCTTGATAGAACAATTCTTGTTCGTAAGTTCCAGTGTGAGTACTGCGCCGAACATAAAGCTTGTGACTGGTAGTAAAACATCGATTTTTCTTTTGACTTTGATATAGAGTTCGATCCTCAAGTATTTCTCGCGATATCTTCTTACGAAGTTTTGTTAGGGCATCTATAACAGCCTCTGGTTTAGGCGGACAACCCGGCAGGTAGACATCCACAGGAATTAACTTATCAACTCCCCGAACAGTACTATAGGAATCCGTACTGAACATTCCCCCTGTAATAGTACAGGCTCCCATAGCAATGACGTATTTCGGTTCAGGCATTTGCTCGTATAATCGCACTAAAGATGGAGCCATTTTCATTGTTACCGTACCGGCTGTTAAAATTAGGTCCGCTTGCCTAGGACTTGATCTTGGTACCAATCCATAACGATCAAAGTCGAATCGTGAGCCTATTAATGAAGCAAATTCAATGAAACAACAACTGGTACCATATAGAAGGGGCCATAAACTGGAGAGTCTTGACCAATTCGAAAGATCGTTTGGTGTAGTTGAAATAACGGAATTGGAACTTGTTTGGTTAAGTAACGGAAACTCAATCAAACTCATAATTGTCTCAATGGAATCTTTTCCTTCTTTTTTTTTTTTGTCTGAATATTCACTTAAGACCATTCCAAGGCTCCTTTTCGCCATGCATAAACTAAACCAACAACTAGGATAAGCACAAAAATGAAAGCTTCGATAAAAACGGATACACCCAATACGTCGAAACTCATTGCCCAAGGGTAGAGAAAGACCGTTTCCACATCAAAAACAACAAAAACTAGTGCAAACATGTAATAGCGTATTCGGAATTGTAACCGGGCCCCCCCCATGGGTTCTATACCCGATTCATAACTAGAAAGCTTCTCTGGTCCTTCACTAACCGGGGCTAAAAGCCCTGAAATCCAAAATACCAAAATAGGAATAAGGCCTGCTATTATTAGAAATGTCCAAAAAATATCATATTCGTGAAGCAGAAACATAAATGTACTCCCATTAATGTGGAATAGGCGGAACTGAATTAGTCAATTCAAGTTGGCATTGTCAATTTATCCAGAACTTCTCTCTTTTCCTCGGTGAAACAAAAATCCGTTTTGCTCAAACCAAAGACAAAGAGCGCTTACTTTAGCCTTTGTTTCTTTTGTGTCACGTCTTCCTTAAGGATTCATCCAATAGAATCCCCACTCCCTTTCTTTTGAATTTCTCTTCTATTTAGATATGGTATAGACCTAATTCTTATACAATACAAAGAAAACTCTTTCGCTTCACTTTGTCTCGCTTTCTCTAGAATCTCTAGAAAAAAGAATTGCTCTACTCTTTAGTTAATGATAGTCAGAGACTATTAAATAAAAAAGAAAATACTTACTCCTAATTAGATTAGGACCTAATTTAAATAGGATGGATGACTAATGTATGCAGTCTAATGAGGCGTAATACTAAAAAAAACTCTATTTCAGAATTCTGAAACAGAATATTCTGTTTTATTATTTACCCTTTCCTTTTTTTTCTAAAGTAGATCGATTTAGATAATGTATATTTTGATAATGTATATATTTTGATAATATATAGTAATATACTTCAAACAAAATAGGAATTCGCAAAACGGAGAAAATCGTTGCAGTCATTATAGGAAAGGAAAGTCTAGGGACTTAGAGCATATCCTATTTGAAGGAGGATGGAATTCAAATCAAGTAAGGAAGCCTTCCTTCTATTGATTTGAGAAAAATTCTTTTTTCGTTTCCTGTCTCTATGATTTTCGATGAATGAGCCTTATGATTTTCGATGAATGAGCCTATGGTAATGCTTTTATCTCTATTCTATGTCGCAATCGACTGTCGAGTCTATAAACAAGTACTAATAAGGAAAAGAAAACTATACTAAAGGAAACATAAGATATCCATCCTAAAATGAAAAAAAGACGTATATATTAGGGCTATACGGATTCGAACCGTAGACCTTCTCGGTAAAACAGATCAAACGGATTATTATCGAAATGATTCGAACTGTTTCAAAGACCCAACATGCATTTTTCTGCATTGGGCTCTTTCATCAACTGATGTAAAGATCAGTTAATCCACCATAGTTTTTCTTTATGGAAAGATAATAAGATGGCTCCCCGTGCTCTGATTGATTATTTTTATTATGATCTATCTAGGAGCAATACCAAAGTGTTTCAAAGGAAGATTGCCTTGACTTAGGTCTGCCTCCGGCCTAAATTAAATCAACTTAAGTGAAATGGGGTCTCTATCGTTCCGCTGCAAGAGTTGACTATGAGACTTCATACACCTTAAAGTTCATAGAACGAAAAGAAGTTTTTTGGAGGCCCTTATCCTCATTACGCCTAGCATTGAGTGGGCTGGATATTTACCTTATCAACTAGCAAATCAATAGGGGTTCTATTTGATTAGGCACCTGAATTGGCACCTGAATCGGACTGAACCAACTGTTTGTCAGGCGACAGTTCTCCTATTCTTTCGAATCCATGAAGTAAGACATTGATTTTGCAATAAGACCAATTATGTTCATTGCATAATAAGTTCCCTTGAAAAGCATTGGCGCACGTGTAAGCGAGTTGCTCTACCGAACTGAGCTATAGCCCTTGTCAGAGATATCTTAACATATAGATAATTTCTTGTCAAGATGAATATTCTCCAATGCCAGATGATATACCTTTGATCTGTTTACTATATAATATAACATAAATATACCAATAATGGAGCGGTATTGCTTATAAAAAGGATTCCGTCTATAATCGATCGAAGTAATGGGGCTTCTTTTGTGGTGATAAATTGCCTACTTAACTCAGTGGTTAGAGTATTGCTTTCATACGGCGGGAGTCATTGGTTCAAATCCAATAGTAGGTAGGTAGGTAGAAAAATTACTAGATAGCATTCGACTTACCTCGCTTCGCTATCTAATAACTTTTTCTACCCTTCTTTCCTTTTTCTTTGTATTAACGAAACCTTTGGATTGTCTTCAATTGGATGGGGGAATCCAATTGACAGCCTCGACTCGTATCCTAGCTCGTCTCAGAGCTAGCTTCGCTTCAACCAATTCTTTCGTACCCTCAGCTCTACTCAAGTTAGCTTCGGCTATTTCAAGTGCCTGTTGAGCTTCTTCTGGATCAATGTCACTACCCAGTTCTGCATCATTTCCTAAAATGATGATCTCATTATTAACTATTCTCGCAAAACCACTCCACAGAACTGCTGTTAACCATTGGTCGTTGAGGAGGCGTATTCTCAAAGGACCCATATCTACGGCTGTGTTAATGGGGGCGTGGTTTGGTAATACACCAATTTGGCCACTATTAGTAGATAAAATGATTTCTTTCACTTCACAATCCCAAATAATTCGTTTAGGAGTCAGTACGTAAAGATTTAATTTCATTTCTTCAATTTGCTCTCCTCTTCTAAGTTTATAGCTTTCGTGCTAGCTTCATCGATGTTCCCCACCAAATAAAAAGCCTGTTCCGGTAGGCCGTCTAATTCTCCGGAAAGGATTAGTTGAAATCCCCTAATTGTTTCTGCAAGACCAACATACTTTCCTGGAGAACCGGTAAAAACTTCTGCCACAAAGAACGGTTGTGATAAGAACCGCTCAATTTTTCGTGCTCTTGCTACAGTTAAACGATCTTCCTCCGATAATTCATCCAACCCAAGAATTGCGATAATGTCCTGAAGCTCTTTGTAACGTTGTAAAGTTTCCTTAACTCTTTGCGCAGTTTCATAATGTTCGTTGCCAACGATCCGAGGCTGTAACATAGTTGAAGTTGAATCTAAAGGATCTACTGCGGGATAAATACCCTTGGAAGCTAATCCTCTGGAAAGTACGGTAGTAGCGTCCAAATGTGCAAATGTTGTGGCAGGAGCAGGGTCGGTCAAATCGTCCGCAGGTACATAAACTGCTTGTATTGAAGTTATAGATCCCTTTTTGGTAGAAGCAATTCTTTCTTGCAAAGAACCCATTTCTGTACTAAGGGTAGGTTGATAACCCACTGCGGAGGGCATTCTCCCTAATAAGGCGGATACTTCCGATCCTGCTTGAACAAAACGAAAGATATTATCGATGAATAAAAGCACGTCTTGCTTATTAACATCTCGGAAATATTCTGCCATAGTTAGGGCAGTTAAACCAACTCTCATACGAGCTCCCGGCGGTTCATTCATTTGGCCATAGACTAGAGCTACCTTTGATTCCTCAATATTTTTTTCATTAATTACTCCAGATTCCTTCATTTCCATATAAAGATCATTTCCTTCACGAGTCCGTTCCCCTACTCCGCCAAATACAGATACGCCTCCATGAGCTTTAGCAATGTTATTGATTAATTCCATGATGAGTACTGTTTTACCTACCCCTGCCCCCCCAAATAGTCCGATTTTTCCTCCACGCCGATAAGGAGCTAAAAGATCGACCACCTTAATACCTGTTTCAAAGATAGATAATTTCGTATCTAACTCGATAAAGGCAGGCGCGGATCTATGAATAGGGAATGTTGCACTAGTATCTACAGGACCTAAATTGTCAATAGGCTCCCCAAGAACGTTAAAAATTCGTCCGAGAGTAGTTCCACCGACTGGAACACTGAGAGGAGCTCCAGTGTCAATCACTTCCATTCCTCTCATCAACCCGTCTGTAGCACTCATAGCTACAGCTCTAACTCGATTATTTCCCAATAATTGTTGTACCTCACAAGTCACATTAATTTGCTTATCGGCAGTGTCTCGACTCTTGACTATCAAAGCGTTATAAATATAAGGCAACTTGCCCGGGGGAAAGGTAATATCCAGCACAGGTCCAATAATTTGATCAATACGCCCTGCGCTTTTTTCTTCAATTGTGGAAACCCCGGGACGCGAAGTAGTAGGATTAGTTCTCATAATTATCACATAATTTTCAAAAAAAGGAATTTGTCGAAATTTTTCTTTTTTTCTTGTTGAATAATGCCAAATCCAAAAAAATATCTAAAAATCCAAAAGTCAAAACGAAATGAATTAGTTAATTCAATAAAAAAGAAAAGGGGACTAGCACTTGATTTCGTTGCCCAAGCGAATCCCATTCAATCATTTACTCGTGGAATGAGTCCGTTGGAAAGTTCAATCAATCTTTTTTTTATATATATACATTTCGCCTTTTGTGAAAGGATCTGTGCCTACTCTACTCTCCTATCTAGGACTTCGATATACAAAATATATACTACTGTGAAGCATAGATTGCTGTCAACAGAGAATTTTCTTAGTATTTAGGTATTTAGAATCAAAATACGAAAGGGGCCTATTAAGAACTTTAAAATTGTAAAATAAGGATTAGGGATTAGTTTGGGTTGCGCTATATCTATCAAAGAGTATACAATAATGATGGATTTGATAAATCAAATCCACGGTTTAATAACGAACCATGTTAACTTACCATAACAACAACTCAATTCCTATCGATCGAATTCCTATAGTAGAATTCCTATAGGATAAAATGTACACAGGGTGTACGCGTTATATATGAATGAAACATATTCATTAACTTAAGCATACTCCTTTCCTTTTTTGATTTAATGAGTTGATATTAATTGAATATGTTTTTTTGGATTTTTGCAAAGGTTTCATTTATGCCTAATCGATATCGAGTAGACCCTGTCGTTGTGAGAATTCTTAATTCATTAATTGTAGGGAGGGACTTATGTCACCACAAACAGAAACTAAAGCAAGTGTTGGATTTAAAGCTGGTGTTAAGGATTATAAATTGACTTACTACACCCCGGAGTACGAAACCAAGGATACTGATATCTTGGCAGCATTCCGAGTAACTCCTCAGCCCGGGGTTCCGCCTGAAGAAGCGGGGGCTGCAGTAGCTGCGGAATCTTCTACTGGTACATGGACAACTGTTTGGACTGATGGACTTACCAGTCTTGATCGTTACAAAGGACGATGCTATCACATCGAGCCCGTTCCTGGGGAGGCGGATCAATATATCTGTTATATAGCTTATCCATTAGACCTATTTGAAGAGGGTTCTGTTACTAACATGTTTACTTCCATTGTGGGTAACGTATTTGGTTTCAAAGCTCTACGCGCTCTACGTTTGGAGGATCTACGAATTCCCCCTACTTATTCAAAAACTTTCCAAGGCCCGCCTCACGGTATCCAAGTTGAAAGGGATAAGTTGAACAAGTATGGTCGTCCTTTATTGGGATGTACAATTAAACCAAAATTGGGATTATCTGCAAAAAATTATGGTAGAGCGTGTTATGAGTGTCTACGCGGTGGACTTGATTTTACCAAAGATGATGAAAACGTAAACTCACAACCATTTATGCGCTGGAGAGACCGTTTTGTCTTTTGTGCCGAAGCAATTTATAAAGCACAAGCCGAAACCGGTGAAATCAAGGGCCATTACTTGAATGCGACTGCAGGTACATGCGAAGAAATGATTAAGAGGGCTGTGTTTGCAAGGGAATTAGGGGTTCCTATTGTAATGCATGACTACATAACTGGAGGATTCACCGCAAATACTAGTTTGGCTCATTATTGCCGCGACAACGGCCTACTTCTTCACATTCACCGAGCAATGCATGCTGTTATTGATAGACAGAAAAATCATGGTATACATTTCCGTGTATTAGCTAAAGCATTGCGTATGTCTGGGGGAGATCATATCCACTCCGGTACAGTAGTAGGTAAGTTAGAAGGGGAACGCGAAATGACTTTAGGTTTTGTTGATTTATTGCGCGATGATTTTATTGAAAAAGATCGTTCTCGCGGTATCTTTTTCACTCAGGACTGGGTATCCATGCCAGGTGTTATACCTGTGGCTTCAGGGGGGATTCATGTTTGGCATATGCCAGCTCTGACCGAAATCTTTGGAGACGATTCTGTATTACAATTTGGTGGAGGAACTTTAGGACATCCTTGGGGAAATGCACCTGGTGCAGCGGCTAATCGAGTGGCTTTAGAAGCCTGTGTACAAGCTCGTAACGAAGGGCGCGATCTTGCTCGTGAAGGTAATGAAATTATCAAACAAGCTTGCGAATGGAGTCCTGAACTAGCCGCAGCTTGTGAAGTATGGAAGGCGATCAAATTCGACTTCAAGCCGGTGGATACCATCGATTAAGTAGATAAAACTAGATATAAAGAAGGTCTAAATAAAATAAAAAAGAAGCGAAATAGAAAGAGAAAAAAAAGTTACGAAATGCAGTAATTCTTCTTTATTCTTCTAATTGATTGCAATGAAATTCGGCTCAATCTTTTTTTTTAAGATTGAGCCGAATTTACATAAACCTTGATATGATTATGAGACTTGACAAATCGAGATTCTTCTATTCTATATATCTAGAATATAGAAAGGTATAATACAATAAACAAATAAAAAACAAATACAAATAAAAATTGAGTATTATCATACGATAATGGAATCAAATACGCAGTATTTACAGAAAAGAGTCTTCGTTTATTGGGAAAGAATCAATATACTTTTAATGTCGAATCGGGATTCACTAAGACAGAAATAAAGCATTGGGTCGAACTCTTCTTTGGTGTTAAGGTAGTAGCTGTGAATAGCCATCGACTACCCGGAAAGGGTAGAAGAATGGGACCTATTCTGGGACATACAATGCATTACAGACGTATGATCATTACCCTTCAACCGGGTTATTCTATTCCACTTCTACTTTTTAAAGTTAGTAAAGTTAAAGGGTATTCTGAAAGAAGTATTTCTTTTATTTTCACAATCGCTTTCTTTTGAATCCAATTTCAAGTTCGATTAGAAGGATAGAAAGACCACGAGAATGGGAAAAGAAAATATTTTTAATTAGTTCCCTTTTTTGGAGTTTTATTATTATCCATTCCATTCATTTTTTTTTATAGATATAGAATACTTTTATAGAATACTAAAGTATTCTATAAAAAATCTTTATTTTGTAAACTAAAAAATACAATAGTCAATATTCCTTATAATAGATATACTTAATTATATCAGAAGAATCTTAAGATATATTTCAAATAGACAAATAGATAGAAAAAGTAAATTTGAATTGAGACACATATTCTATGACAGATTTGAACTTACCCGCTATTTTCGTGCCTTTAGTAGGCTTAGTATTTCCGGCAATTGCAATGACTTCTTTATTTCTTTATGTGCAGAAAAAAAAGATTGTCTAGAACCGACGGGGCCAAATTTTCTGAATGTATTTCCAGGATCATAATACAGATATTAATTAGTGTAATATAATATGATAGGGTATGTAGTTCTTTCTACACAAAAAAGAAAAACGTCTATGGATGCAGGATGCAGATATAGGCTACGAGCATAAATGCATCCATATGCGTAGCCGAGTATAGCGAGTTTTTTTTTTAAGTGGATCCAGAAATTTTTTTGAATAGAAAGTCAATGTATCTAACCAATTATTTCACAGGATTACTAGCTGCTGAAAGCTATTTCAGAATAAAAAAAGTCAAGTCAAAATCATTTAGCTTATTCTCTCAATTTCAATTGACCGCTGCTGGATTTAGTATATCTAATATGAATTGGCGATCAGAACACATATGGATAGAACTTCTAAAAGGTTCTCGAAAAAGAGGTAATTTTTTCTGGGCCTGTATTCTTTTTATAGGTTCATTAGGATTCTTAGCGGTTGGGGCTTCCAGTTATCTTGGTAAGAATATGATATCCGTACTTCCATCTCAACAAATTCTTTTTTTTCCACAGGGAATCGTGATGTCTTTCTACGGAATCGCGGGCCTATTCATTAGCTCCTATTTGTGGTGCACTATTTTGTGGAATGTGGGCAGTGGTTATGACCGATTCGATAGAAAAGAGGGAATAGTGTGCATTTTTCGTTGGGGATTCCCTGGGATAAAACGTCGCATCTTCCTTCGATTTCTTGTGCGGGATATACAATCAATTAGAATTCAGGTTAAAGAGGGTCTTTATCCTCGTCGTATCCTTTATATGGAAATCCGAGGCCAGGGGGTCATTCCCTTGACTCGTACTGATGAGAAGTTTTTTACTCCACGAGAAATTGAACAAAAAGCTGCCGAATTGGCCTATTTCTTGCGCGTACCAATTGAAGTATTTTGAGTATCAATTGCAATTTTTTGCAATTGTAGGGTGATTTTCGAGTATTTATCTAAAGGAAGGAACAAAGAGGATAAGAGAAAATTACTTCGAATTTGTTTTGTCCAAGTGAGATATACGGCCTAATATTCTTCAATTTTTATATGAAGAGTCTTTTCTTTTTTTTTTCTTTTTTTATTCTATTTATCTATTCCACTCCATTTAGATCTAAGAAAGAACCCAATACAATGAAATTTTACTAGTATACAAAAAGAGAAATAGATACAAACACAAGGTCTCAAACCTTGTTATAGAATTTTTGCTTCAAAGAAAAGAAATATCATATAGAGTCAGCGAATGAAATAGAGTCAGCGAATGAAGCGGATTCATTAACAACTCAATTTACAGATCAAAAATGAAAAAAAAGAAAGCATTGCCTTCTTTCCTATATCTTTTATTTATCGTACTTTTGCCTTGGGGGGTTTCTTTCTCTTTTAACAAATGTCTGGAACTTTGGATTAAGAATTGGTGGAATACCAGGCAATCCGAAACTTTCTTAACGGATATTCAAGAGAAAAGGATTCTAGAAGGATTCATAGAATTAGAAGAACTTTTTCTCTTGGACGAAATGATAAAAGAGAAACCGGAGACACATGTACAAAACCCCCCTATAGGAATACACAAGGAAATAATACAATTGGCAAAAATAGATAATGAGGATCATCTCCATATCATTTTGCATTTCTCAACAGATATAATCTGTTTGGCTATTCTAAGCGGTTCTTTTTTTCTGGGTAAAGAAGAACTTGTCGTTTTGAATTCTTGGGTTCAGGAATTCTTCTATAACTTAAATGACTCAATAAAAGCTTTTTTTATTCTTTTAGTTACTGATTTTTTTGTTGGATTTCACTCCACCCGCGGTTGGGAACTACTAATTCGTTGGGTCTACAACGATCTTGGATGGGCTCCTAACGAGCTAATTTTCACCATTTTTGTTTGTAGTTTTCCTGTGATTCTAGACACGTGTTTGAAATTTTGGGTCTTTTTTTGTTTAAACCGTCTATCTCCTTCGCTTGTAGTCATTTATCATTCAATTAGTGAAGCATAAACTCACTCATTGGATTTACTAATATTAATAAAATTAGCATCTTTCTTCCTTTAGAAAGAAAGCCTTTTTCCTTTTTAGCAAAATTCTTTCTATTTCTACCTGCTCAAGGTATTCATCATTCCAGTACAACTGTTGCAGTAGAATGACAACAGACTCGTGTATAGGGAACTAGATTAGCTTAGCTACCTATCTAATTTATTGTAGAAATTCCGGGATCCGCGATTGGACATGGAAAATAGAAATACTTTTTCTTGGTTAAAGGAACAGATGATTCGATCGATTTCTGTATCGATCATGATATACGTAATAACTCGCACATCTATTTCAAATGCATATCCCATTTTTGCACAGCAGGGTTATGAAAACCCGCGGGAAGCAACTGGACGAATTGTATGTGCTAATTGCCATTTAGCTAATAAGCCCGTGGATATTGAAGTTCCCCAAGCAGTGCTTCCTGATACTGTATTTGAAGCAGTTCTTCGAATCCCTTATGATATGCAGCTGAAACAAGTTCTTGCTAATGGTAAAAAGGGAGGATTGAATGTGGGTGCTGTTCTTATTTTGCCCGAGGGATTCGAATTAGCGCCGCCCGACCGTATTTCTCCTGAGTTGAAAGAAAAGATAGGAAATCTCTCTTTTCAGAGTTATCGTCCCAATAAAAAAAATATTCTTGTGATAGGCCCTGTTCCCGGTAAGAAATATAGTGAAATTGTCTTTCCCATTCTTTCCCCCGATCCCGCTACGAAAAAAGACGTTCATTTCTTAAAATATCCCATATATGTAGGGGGAAACCGAGGAAGGGGACAGATCTATCCTGATGGTAGCAAGAGTAACAATACGGTCTATAATGCTACGTCAACAGGTATAGTAAAAAAAATACTACGTAAAGAAAAAGGGGGATATGAAATATCTATAGTCGATGCGTCGGATGGACGCCAAGTGATTGATATTATACCTCCGGGGCCAGAACTTCTTGTTTCAGAGGGGGAATCGATTAAGCTTGATCAACCATTAACAAGCAATCCTAATGTGGGAGGGTTTGGTCAGGGGGATGCAGAAATAGTGCTTCAGGACCCGTTGCGCGTCCAAGGCCTTTTCTTCTTCTTCGCATCTGTTATTTTGGCACAAGTTTTTTTGGTTCTCAAAAAGAAACAGTTTGAAAAGGTTCAATTGTACGAAATGAATTTCTAAATCCCGGGATTTCTTACCATCAAGTTGGTAAAAAACCTCGATTTCTAGAATTCCTTATTTCTACTATCTCATGCAAAAGAAGAGGATCCAAGGCATAGGCGAGAACAATAAAAGGAACAAGTCCTTTTAGTTTAGGAGGAGTTGCAGGTCTTCTTAATCCTCTATTGGGTGGGCACAAGAAAAAGGCAAAAAAGCCTTTTTCTTGTGTCGATTCTTCTTGTATCGAATCGAAGCGAAGTAAGAATCATTTTTCTTTTCTTCTTATTTGTTTTGTCAAAAATTACTATTTTTTCTTTATTCGGGTCTGTCTTTTGGACTTCCTTTGCTTAGGTTCGGGCGCGGTAGCGGACAAA